GCTAGCGTATCTTAACACAAAGCATAGCACTGAAGATGCTAAGATGAGTCCTAAAAAACTCCGCGTGCACAAAGGCATGGTCCCGACCTTATTATCAGCTCTAACTCAACTTACACATGCAAGTCTCCGCAACCCAGTGAATATGCCCTCAATCCCCCCACCCGGGGACGAGGAGCGGGCATCAGGCACAAACATTAGCCCAAGACGCCTAGCCAAGCCACACCCCCAAGGGAATTCAGCAGTGATAAACATTAAGCCATAAGTGAAAACTTGACTCAGTTAGTGTTAAGAGGGCCGGTAAAACTCGTGCCAGCCACCGCGGTTAGACGAGAGGCCCTAGTTGATATTACAACGGCGTAAAGGGTGGTTAAGGATAAACAAAAATAAAGTCAAATGGCCCCTTGGCCGTCATACGCTTCTAGGAGTCCGAAGCCCTAATACGAAAGTAACTTTAATAAACCCACCTGACCCCACGAAAGCTGAGAAACAAACTGGGATTAGATACCCCACTATGCTCAGCCGTAAACTCAGACATCCAGCTACAATTAGATGTCCGCCAGGGTACTACGAGCATTAGCTTAAAACCCAAAGGACCTGACGGTGTCTCAGACCCCCCTAGAGGAGCCTGTTCTAGAACCGATAACCCCCGTTCAACCTCACCACTTCTAGCCACCCCAGCCTATATACCGCCGTCGTCAGCTTACCCTGTGAAGGTAATAAAAGTAAGCAAAATGGGCACAACCCAAAACGTCAGGTCGAGGTGTAGCGCATGAAGTGGGAAGAAATGGGCTACATTTTCTAATATAGAATATTACGAACATGCACCATGAAACAATGCTTGAAGGAGGATTTAGTAGTAAAAGGGAAATAGAGTGTCCCTTTGAACCCGGCTCTGAGACGCGTACACACCGCCCGTCACTCTCCCCTGTCAAAACGCACCAAAAATACATAATACAACAGCACTGACAAGGGGAGGCAAGTCGTAACACGGTAAGTGTACCGGAAGGTGCACTTGGATCAAACCCAGGGTGTGGCTGAGTTAGTCAAGCATCTCACTTACACCGAGAAGACATCCATGCAAGTTGGATCACCCTGAGCCAAACAGCTAGCTTAACTACTTAATAACTAAACAATATAAATAAAACAAAATAAGCCTAACACCAAAAACTAAACCATTTTTTTACCTGAGTATGGGAGACAGAAAAGGTTCCACAAAGCGATAGAAATAGTACCGCAAGGGAAAGCTGAAAGAGAAATGAAATAACCCATATAAGCACTAAAAAGCAAAGATTAAACCTCGTACCTTTTGCATCATGATTTAGCCAGTACACCCAAGCAAAGAGACCTTTAGTTTGAAACCCCGAAACCAGGTGAGCTACCCCGAGACAGCCTATTAAGGGCCAACCCGTCTCTGTGGCAAAAGAGTGGGAAGAGCTCCGGGTAGAAGTGACAGACCTACCGAACCTGGTGATAGCTGGTTGCCTAAGAAATGAATAGAAGTTCAGCCTCGTGCACCTCAAATCACACAAACAAAATAAGACTAAGAGAAACACATGAGAGTTAGTTAAAGGGGGTACAGCCCCTTTAACAAAGGACACAACCTTTCCAGGAGGATAAAGATCATAATACATAAAACATACTGTTCTAGTGGGCCTAAAAGCAGCCATCTAAACAGAAAGCGTTAAAGCTCAGACAGAAAAAAGTTTATTATCCCGATAAAAAATCTTACTCCCCTAAGTACTATTAGGCCAACCCATGCCCCCATGGAAGAGATTATGCTAAAATGAGTAACAAGAAGGCCCGCCCTTCTCCAAGCACAAGTGTAAGCCAAACCGGACCAACCATTGGCAACTAACGAACTCAATCAAAGAGAGCAATGTGAATTACAAAAAAACCAAGAAAAATCCACAACTAAGCTATCGTTACCCCCACACTGGAGTGCCCTAAAGGAAAGACTAAAAGAAAAGGAAGGAACTCGGCAAACACAAGCCTCGCCTGTTTACCAAAAACATCGCCTCCTGCAACGCAACCAAGTATAGGAGGTCCAGCCTGCCCAGTGACTACAAGTTCAACGGCCGCGGTATTTTGACCGTGCAAAGGTAGCGCAATCACTTGTCTTTTAAATAGAGACCTGTATGAATGGCTAAACGAGGGCTTAACTGTCTCCCCTTTCAAGTCAGTGAAATTGATCTACCCGTGCAGAGGCGGGTATAATACTACAAGACGAGAAGACCCTTTGGAGCTTAAGGTACAAAACTCAACCACGTTAAGCAACTCAATAAAAAGCAAAAACCTTGTGGACCATGAGATTTTACCTTCGGTTGGGGCGACCACGGAGGAAAGAAAAGCCTCCAGGTGGACTGGGAAAACCTCCTAAAACCAAGAGAGACATCTCTAAGCCACAGAACATCTGACCAAATATGATCCGGCTAACACATAGCCGATCAACGAACCAAGTTACCCTAGGGATAACAGCGCAATCCTCTCCCAGAGTCCATATCGACGAGGGGGTTTACGACCTCGATGTTGGATCAGGACATCCTAATGGTGCAGCCGCTATTAAGGGTTCGTTTGTTCAACGATTAAAGTCCTACGTGATCTGAGTTCAGACCGGAGCAATCCAGGTCAGTTTCTATCTGTAACGCTACTTTTCCTAGTACGAAAGGATCGGAAAAGAGGGGCCCATACTTAAAGCACGCCCCACCCCTAATTTATGAAAACAAATAAATAAAATAAAGGGAGAGCCAAAATCCCAGCTGGCCAAAATAAGGACATACTGGGGTGGCAGAGCATGGTAAATTGCGAAAGGCCTAAGCCCTTTTACCCAGAGGTTCAAATCCTCTTCCCAGTTTATGCTAAACATCCTAATAACTCACCTAATCAACCCTCTAGCCTATATCGTACCTGTACTTCTAGCAGTAGCCTTCCTAACACTAATTGAACGAAAAGTACTAGGATATATGCAACTACGAAAAGGACCAAACGTGGTAGGCCCCTACGGACTACTACAACCCATCGCCGACGGAGTAAAACTCTTCATTAAAGAACCCGTCCGCCCATCCACATCATCCCCATTCCTATTCCTAGCCGCCCCAGTACTTGCATTAACCCTAGCCATAACCTTATGAGCACCAATACCTATACCCCACCCAGTAACTGACCTCAACCTAGGAATCCTATTTATTCTAGCCCTATCAAGCCTTGCGGTATACTCAATCCTAGGGTCAGGATGAGCATCAAATTCAAAATATGCATTAATCGGAGCCCTACGGGCCGTAGCCCAAACAATTTCGTATGAAGTTAGCCTAGGACTAATCCTCTTATCCGTAATTATCTTCTCAGGAGGATATACCCTACAAACATTTAACATCACCCAAGAAAGCATTTGACTTCTCATCCCTGCCTGACCTTTAGCCGCAATATGATATATCTCAACATTAGCCGAAACAAACCGAGCACCATTCGACTTAACAGAAGGAGAATCAGAACTGGTATCCGGCTTCAACGTAGAATATGCAGGAGGACCCTTCGCACTCTTCTTCCTAGCCGAATACGCCAACATCCTTCTAATAAACACCCTCTCAGCCGTCCTATTTTTAGGAGCCTCACATATTCCAAGCATACCAGAACTTACGACAATTAATCTCATAACCAAAGCCGCACTACTCTCTATTATATTCCTATGAGTACGAGCCTCGTACCCACGATTCCGATACGACCAACTAATACACTTAGTATGAAAAAACTTCCTTCCCCTCACACTCGCCTTTGTACTATGACACACTGCCCTACCAATTGCACTAGCAGGGCTCCCTCCACAACTATAATTAAGGAACTGTGCCTGAGCACCTAAGGACCACTTTGATAGAGTGAATTACAGGGGTTAAAATCCCCTCAGTTCCTAGAAAGAAGGGAATTGAACCCATACTCAAGAGATCAAAACTCTTGGTGCTTCCTTTACACCACTTTCTAAAGGCGGGGTCAGCTAATAAAGCTTTCGGGCCCATACCCCGAACATGACGGTTAAAGTCCCTCCTCCGCCAATGAACCCATATGTACTCGCAACCCTATTATCCAGCCTAGGGCTAGGAACCACCCTAACCTTTGCTAGCTCTCACTGACTCCTAGCTTGAATGGGCCTAGAAATTAATACGCTAGCAATCACCCCCCTAATGGCACAACATCACCACCCTCGTGCAGTAGAAGCAACTACAAAATATTTCTTAACCCAAGCCACCGCCGCGGCAATAATCCTGTTCGCAAGCACAACAAATGCCTGAATAACAGGAGAATGAAGCATCAATGACCTATCGAACCCCATCGCCAGCACAATATTTATAGCTGCCTTAGCACTTAAAATTGGACTTGCACCAATACACTTCTGAATACCAGAAGTTCTACAAGGATTAGACCTGCTAACAGGACTCATCCTATCTACCTGACAAAAACTCGCCCCATTCGCACTTATTATCCAAACAGCACAAACCATCGACCCACTGCTACTAACACTATTAGGAATTTCATCCACATTAGTTGGAGGATGAGGGGGATTAAATCAAACCCAACTACGAAAAATCCTGGCCTACTCTTCAATCGCACACATAGGATGAATAATTATTGTAATCCAATACGCCCCACAACTCACCCTAATTGCACTAGGAACATATATTATCATAACCTCCGCAGCATTCCTGACCCTAAAAATATCACTAACAACCAAAATCAACACACTCGCAACAACCTGATCAAAAAGCCCTATCCTGACATCAACAACTGCCCTAGTCCTACTCTCACTAGGAGGCCTACCACCATTAACAGGATTCATACCAAAATGACTAATCCTACAAGAACTAACAAAACAAGACCTCCCAATTATTGCCACAGCCATAGCCCTAACCGCCCTAATTAGTCTATACTTCTACCTACGCCTATGCTACGCAATAACACTGACTATTTCCCCCAATATGATTAACTCAACAACCCCCTGACGAACCCAAACAACCCAAACCTCTCTACCCTTAGCCCTATTTACCACAGCCGCCCTCGGACTCCTACCAATAGCCCCAGCTATCCTAATACTAACCACCTAGGGATTTAGGATAACATTAGACCAAAAGCCTTCAAAGCTTTAAGTAGAAGTGAAAATCTTCTAATCCCTGATTAAGGCCTACAAGATATTAACTTGCATCTCCTGATTGCAAATCAGACACTTTTATTAAGCTAAGGCCTTACTAGATGGGAAGGCCTCGATCCTACAAACTTTTAGTTAACAGCTAAACGCTCAAGCCAGCGAGCATCCATCTACTTTTCCCGCCGTTTAACTCAGTAAGGCGGGAAAAGCCCCGGCAGAATATTAATCTGCGTCTTCGGATTTGCAATCCAATGTGTTCTTCACCACGGAGCTGATAGGAAGAGGACTCAAACCTCTGTCTTCGGGGCTACAACCCACCGCCTAAGCACTCGGCTACCCTACCTGTGGCAATCACGCGCTGATTCTTCTCTACCAACCACAAAGACATTGGCACCCTTTATCTTGTATTTGGTGCCTGAGCCGGAATAGTAGGAACCGCCTTAAGCCTCCTCATTCGGGCCGAACTTAGCCAACCCGGGTCGCTTCTAGGTGATGACCAAATTTATAACGTTATCGTCACTGCCCACGCCTTTGTAATAATTTTCTTTATAGTAATGCCTATCCTTATTGGAGGATTTGGAAACTGACTTGTACCACTAATAATCGGAGCCCCAGACATAGCATTCCCACGAATAAATAACATAAGCTTCTGACTACTACCCCCATCATTCCTTCTACTCCTAGCTTCTTCTGGTGTTGAAGCTGGAGCCGGAACAGGATGAACCGTATACCCACCTCTTGCAGGGAACTTAGCCCACGCAGGAGCATCAGTAGACCTAACAATTTTCTCACTTCACCTAGCAGGTGTTTCATCAATTCTAGGGGCAATCAACTTTATTACTACAACCATCAACATGAAACCCCCAGCCATCTCTCAATACCAAACACCCCTGTTCGTCTGATCCGTGCTTGTAACCGCCGTATTGCTCCTTCTATCATTACCTGTTTTAGCCGCAGGAATTACAATGCTCCTAACAGACCGAAACCTTAATACCACATTCTTTGACCCGGCAGGAGGAGGAGACCCAATCCTTTATCAACACTTATTCTGATTCTTCGGCCACCCAGAAGTTTATATTCTCATCCTCCCAGGATTCGGTATCATCTCCCATGTTGTAGCCTATTATTCAGGCAAAAAAGAACCGTTCGGTTACATAGGAATGGTCTGAGCCATGATGGCCATCGGTCTACTAGGGTTTATTGTGTGAGCTCACCACATGTTCACTGTTGGAATAGACGTAGACACTCGAGCATATTTTACATCCGCAACAATAATTATCGCAATTCCAACAGGTGTAAAAGTATTTAGCTGATTAGCCACACTCCACGGAGGATCCATTAAATGAGAAACACCAATACTATGGGCTCTAGGGTTTATTTTCCTATTCACAGTAGGGGGACTCACAGGGATCGTCCTATCCAATTCATCACTTGATATTGTCCTTCACGACACTTACTACGTAGTAGCACACTTCCACTATGTACTATCAATGGGTGCTGTATTTGCTATTATGGCAGCCTTTGTGCATTGATTCCCCCTATTAACTGGATATACTCTCCACAGCACCTGAACAAAAATCCACTTTGGAGTTATGTTTATTGGAGTTAACCTCACGTTCTTCCCACAACACTTCCTAGGCTTAGCCGGTATGCCACGGCGATACTCCGACTATCCAGATGCCTACGCCCTGTGAAATACAGTATCATCCATTGGATCGCTAATTTCCCTAGTAGCAGTAATCATATTCCTATTTATCCTATGAGAAGCCTTCGCCGCTAAACGAGAAGTACTATCTGTAGAACTAACAGCAACAAATGTAGAATGACTTCACGGCTGCCCTCCTCCTTATCACACATACGAGGAACCAGCATTCGTTCAAATTCAATCAAATTAACGAGAAAGGGAGGAATTGAACCCCCATATGCTGGTTTCAAGCCAGCCACATAACCACTCTGTCACTTCCTTCTAAAGACATTAGTAAAACGTAAATTACATCACCTTGTCAAGGTGAAATCGTAGGTTAAATCCCTGCATGTCTTAACCCCAAGACTTAATGGCACACCCAACGCAACTAGGATTTCAAGACGCGGCATCACCCGTTATAGAAGAACTTCTTCACTTCCACGACCACGCATTAATAATTGTGCTCCTAATTAGCACTTTAGTGTTATATATTATTACTGCAATGGTATCAACTAAACTTACTAATAAATATATTCTAGACTCCCAAGAAATCGAAATCGTATGAACCATTCTACCAGCCGTCATTTTAGTACTAATCGCCCTGCCCTCCCTACGCATCCTGTACCTTATAGACGAAATTAACGACCCTCACCTGACAATTAAAGCAATAGGACACCAATGATACTGAAGTTACGAGTATACAGACTATGAAAATCTAGGATTTGACTCCTATATAGTACCAACCCAAGACCTTGCCCCCGGACAATTCCGACTTCTGGAAACAGACCACCGAATAGTTGTTCCAATAGAATCCCCAGTCCGTGTCCTAGTATCTGCTGAAGACGTGCTACATTCTTGAGCTGTTCCATCCCTTGGCGTAAAAATGGACGCAGTCCCAGGACGACTGAATCAAGCCGCCTTTATTGCCTCACGCCCAGGGGTGTTTTACGGACAATGCTCTGAAATTTGTGGAGCTAATCACAGCTTTATACCAATTGTAGTTGAAGCAGTACCTCTCGAACACTTCGAAAACTGATCCTCATTAATACTAGAAGACGCCTCGCTAGGAAGCTAAATATTGGACAAAGCGTTGGCCTTTTAAGCCAAAGATTGGTGATTCCCGACCACCTCTAGTGAAATGCCACAATTAAACCCCGGCCCTTGATTCGCAATTTTAGTATTTTCTTGACTAATTTTCTTAACTATTATTCCAACTAAAATCTTAAGCCATATTTCACCAAATGAACCAACCCCAGTAAGTGCTGAAAAACACAAAACTGAATCCTGAGACTGACCATGATAGTAAGCTTTTTCGACCAATTTGCAAGCCCATCATATCTAGGAATTCCCCTAATTGCTATCGCAATCGCACTACCCTGAGTACTTTACCCAACCCCACCAGCTCGATGAATTAATAACCGGCTCATCACGATCCAAGGATGATTTATCAACCGATTTACTAACCAACTAATACTACCACTGAATGTAGGAGGACATAAATGAGCACTACTACTAGCCTCATTAATAATTTTCCTAATTACAATTAATATGCTTGGCTTACTACCGTATACCTTCACACCCACAACACAACTATCACTCAATATGGGATTTGCCGTGCCTCTATGACTCGCTACTGTAATTATTGGGATACGAAATCAACCAACAGTTGCCCTAGGACACCTACTACCAGAAGGAACACCCATTCCACTGATCCCAGTACTAATTATCATCGAAACAATTAGCTTATTTATCCGCCCATTAGCCCTGGGAGTCCGACTAACAGCTAATCTAACCGCAGGTCACCTGTTAATCCAACTCATCGCCACAGCTGTATTTGTTCTCCTACCAATAATACCAACAGTAGCAATCCTAACCGCTGCCGTACTCTTCCTCCTCACATTACTAGAAGTTGCAGTAGCAATAATCCAAGCTTATGTATTTGTACTTCTTCTAAGCCTATATCTACAAGAAAACGTTTAATGGCCCACCAAGCACATGCCTATCATATAGTTGATCCAAGCCCATGACCACTAACCGGAGCTATCGCTGCCCTCCTAATAACATCCGGCTTAGCAATCTGATTCCACTTCCACTCAACAACATTAATAACTCTGGGACTAATTCTCCTACTTCTTACCATATATCAATGATGACGTGACATTATCCGAGAAGGGACCTTCCAAGGCCACCACACACCGCCTGTACAAAAAGGACTACGATATGGAATAATCCTATTTATCACCTCTGAAGTATTCTTCTTCCTAGGATTTTTCTGAGCCTTCTACCACTCAAGCCTAGCACCAACACCAGAATTAGGAGGATGCTGACCTCCCACAGGAATTACACCACTAGATCCCTTCGAAGTACCACTCCTTAATACAGCCGTCCTACTAGCATCAGGAGTCACAGTAACATGAGCTCATCACAGCATCATAGAAGGAGAACGAAAACAAGCCATTCAATCCTTAGCATTAACCATTTTACTAGGACTCTACTTCACCGCCCTCCAAGCCATGGAATACTATGAAGCACCCTTCACAATTGCAGATGGGGTTTACGGTTCAACATTCTTCGTAGCCACAGGATTCCATGGTCTCCATGTTATTATTGGATCAACCTTCCTAGCAGTATGCCTTCTTCGCCAAATCCAATACCACTTTACATCTGAACACCATTTTGGCTTTGAAGCCGCTGCCTGATACTGACATTTTGTCGACGTAGTATGACTGTTCCTCTACGTATCCATCTATTGATGAGGCTCATAATCTTTCTAGTATCAAAGTTAGTACAAGTGACTTCCAATCACACAGTCTTGGTTAAACCCCAAGGAAAGATAATGAATCTAATTATAACTATTCTAACCATTACCGTGGCCCTATCCCTAATTCTAGCAACCGTATCCTTTTGACTACCACAAATAAATCCAGACGCAGAAAAACTATCACCATACGAATGCGGGTTTGATCCACTAGGATCTGCCCGACTACCATTTTCCCTACGCTTCTTCCTAGTAGCAATCCTGTTCCTACTCTTTGATCTAGAAATTGCCCTCCTCCTCCCACTGCCCTGAGGAGACCAACTCCACAACCCTACCGGAACATTCTTCTGGGCCACAACAGTTCTAATTTTATTAACTCTAGGACTAATTTATGAATGAACACAAGGCGGCCTAGAATGAGCAGAATAGGGAGTTAGTCCAAAACAAGACCTCTGATTTCGGCTCAGAAAATCATGGTTTAATTCCATGACCCCCTTATGACACCCGTACATTTCAGCTTTAGCTCAGCATTCATTTTAGGTCTAATGGGACTAGCATTCCACCGAACCCACCTACTCTCCGCGCTACTATGCTTAGAAGGAATAATACTGTCCCTATTCATTGCACTAGCCCTATGAGCATTACAATTTGAATCCACAGGGTTCTCAACAGCCCCCATACTACTACTGGCCTTTTCTGCTTGTGAAGCTAGCACCGGCTTAGCACTTTTAGTTGCTACCGCTCGCACTCACGGAACCGACCGACTACAAAACCTTAATCTCCTACAATGCTAAAAGTACTAATCCCTACAATCATATTATTTCCAACAATTTGATTAACCTCCCCTAAATGACTGTGGACAACTACAACTGCACACAGCCTCTTAATTGCCTCCATCAGCCTAACATGACTGAAATGAACATCCGAAACTGGGTGAACTTCCTCCAACATATACCTAGCCACAGACCCACTATCAACCCCCCTACTAGTCCTAACATGCTGACTACTCCCACTTATAATCCTAGCCAGCCAAAACCATATTAATCCCGAACCAATTAGCCGGCAACGCCTATACATCACACTCCTCGCCTCACTACAAACCTTTCTGATCATAGCATTCGGTGCCACAGAAATCATTATATTCTACATCATATTTGAAGCCACACTCATTCCAACCCTCATTATTATTACCCGCTGAGGGAACCAAACCGAACGCCTTAACGCCGGAACCTACTTCTTATTTTATACTCTAGCAGGATCCCTTCCGCTTTTAGTCGCCCTACTCCTTCTTCAACAATCCACAGGTACACTATCAATACTTGTACTACAATATTCACAACCCCTACAACTCAACTCTTGAGGTCACATGTTTTGATGAGCTGGCTGCCTAATCGCATTCCTAGTCAAGATACCACTATATGGTGTCCACCTGTGATTACCAAAAGCACACGTAGAAGCCCCCGTAGCAGGATCGATAGTACTAGCAGCAGTATTACTAAAACTTGGTGGATACGGAATAATACGTATAATAGTAATACTAGACCCCCTATCAAAAGAACTCGCCTACCCATTTATTATCCTAGCCCTCTGAGGAATCATTATAACCGGATCAATTTGCCTCCGACAAACAGACCTAAAGTCACTAATCGCTTACTCATCCGTTAGCCACATAGGATTAGTAGCAGGAGGAATCCTAATTCAAACCCCATGAGGGTTCTCAGGAGCAATCATCCTAATAATTGCTCACGGACTAGTATCCTCGGCACTTTTCTGCTTAGCCAACACAGCCTATGAACGAACCCATAGCCGAACAATAATTCTCGCCCGAGGTCTACAAGTAATTTTCCCACTAACTGCAGTATGATGGTTTATCGCAAATCTAGCTAACTTAGCACTCCCGCCTCTACCCAACCTAATAGGAGAACTTATAATCATCACAACATTATTCAATTGATCCCCCTGAACAATTTTACTCACTGGCCTGGGAACACTAATCACGGCTGGCTACTCCCTATACATGTTCCTCATGTCACAACGGGGCCCAACACCAAACCATATTATAGGCCTTCAACCATTCCACACCCGAGAACACCTACTAATAACTCTACACCTAATCCCTGTTATCCTCTTAGTAACAAAACCGGAACTCATATGAGGATGATGCTATTGTAAGTATAGTTTAACTAAAACATTAGATTGTGATTCTAAAAACAGGGGTTAAAGTCCCCTTACTCACCAAGGAAGAACAGAAAATAGTAAGCACTGCTAATCCTTACGTTCCATGGTTAAAATCCATGGCTTCCTTGCGCTTTCAAAGGATAACAGTTCATCCGTTGGTCTTAGGAACCAAAAACTCTTGGTGCAAATCCAAGTGGAAGCTAAAATGACACTAATTATACACTCATCACTCCTTCTAATCTTTTTTATCTTAGTTTACCCCCTACTCACCACATTAAACCCTAACCAGCAAGACTCCAACATAGCAGGTATAACCAAAATCGCCGTTAGCTCTGCATTCTTCGTCAGCCTCCTGCCCCTTATAATTTTCCTGAACCTAAAAACAGAAGGCATTATTACGAACTGACAATGAATAAACACCCAAGCATTTGACGTAAACATCAGTTTCAAATTCGACCACTACTCCCTAATCTTCGTCCCAATCGCCCTATACGTCACCTGATCAATTTTAGAATTCGCACTATGATATATACACTCCGACCCCAACATTGACCGATTCTTCAAATACTTACTCACATTCCTAGTAGCCATAATTATCCTAGTTACAGCCAACAACATATTCCAACTATTTATCGGCTGAGAAGGCGTAGGCATCATATCATTCCTACTCATCGGATGATGACATGGACGAGCAGACGCCAACACCGCGGCTCTCCAAGCTGTTATTTATAACCGAGTAGGAGACATTGGACTAATTATAACTATAGCCTGACTAGCAATAAACCTTAATTCCTGAGAAATTCAACAAATCTTTGCCCTGTCAAAAAACTTTGATATAACAATTCCCCTAATAGGACTTGCCCTAGCGGCAACAGGAAAATCAGCCCAATTTGGCCTCCACCCATGACTCCCGTCCGCCATGGAGGGCCCTACACCAGTATCCGCCCTACTCCATTCAAGTACTATAGTCGTCGCAGGAATTTTCCTACTAATCCGCCTTCACCCCCTCATAGAAAACAATCAACTAGCCCTAACAACCTGCCTCTGCCTCGGAGCATTAACCTCACTATTTACAGCCACCTGCGCCCTAACCCAGAACGACATCAAAAAAATTGTAGCCTTCTCAACATCCAGCCAACTAGGACTAATAATAGTTACAATCGGACTAAACCAACCACAACTAGCATTCCTCCACATTTGCACCCATGCCTTCTTCAAGGCAATGCTCTTCCTGTGTTCAGGGTCAATCATTCACAGCCTAAATGACGAACAAGACATCCGAAAAATAGGAGGCCTATTCAACATTATGCCCGCCACCTCAACCTATTTTACAATTGGCAGCCTAGCCTTAACAGGAACCCCCTTCCTAGCAGGATTCTTCTCAAAGGACGCAATTATTGAAGCCCTAAACACCTCCTACCTAAACGCCTGAGCCCTAACCCTAACACTAATCGCTACATCATTCACCGCAGTATACAGTTTTCGACTAGTATACTTTGTAATTATAGGAACCCCACGATTCCTGCCCCTATCTCCAATCAACGAAAATAACCCACTAGTAATTAACTCCATCAAACGACTTGCCTGAGGAAGCATTATTGCAGGACTCATTATTACACAAAATTTCCCACCAATAAAAACACCAATCATAACAATATCAATCACTTTAAAAATAGCAGCCCTCATAGTAACAATTGCAGGCTTGCTAGTAGCCATAGAACTAGCCAATTTAACAAGCAAACAAGTAAAAATCACCCCAATAATCTCCACACACCACTTCTCAAACATATTAGGATTCTACCCTATAATTATCCACCGACTTATTCCAAAACTTAAACTTACTCTAGGACAATCAGCCGCCACCCAACTAGACAAAACATGACTCGAAACCGTTGGGCCGAAAGGCTTAGCACTAACACAAATGGCCATAGCAAAAATTACAAATGACATCACACGAGGAATGATCAAAACATACCTAACCATCTTCCTCCTAACTCTAATCCTGGCCACCATCCCCGTCCTCCTTTAAACCGCACGAAGAGCTCCACGACTCAGGCCCCGAGTAAGCTCCAACACAACAAGTAAGGTTAAAAGCAATACCCAAGCACAAATAACCAACATACCCCCACCAGACGAATATATTACAGCTACCCCACTAATATCCCCACGTAAAACAGAAAATTCCTTTAACCCATCTACAACCACCCATGAACCTTCGTATCAGCCCCCTCAAAAAATCCCTGCCACTAAACCAACTCCTAATAAATAAACTAAAACATAACCCAACACAGAACGACTCCCCCAAGCTTCCGGGAAAGGCTCGGCTGCCAAAGCTGCCGAATAAGCAAAAACCACAAGCATCCCTCCTAAATAAATTAAGAAAAGGACCAAAGATAAAAAAGAACCTCCATGACCAACCAATACCCCACACCCAACCCCAGCTGCAACCACTAAACCAAGAGCAGCAAAATAAGGCGTAGGATTAGAAGCAACAGCAACTAAGCCCACAACCAAAGCTATTAATAACAAAAACATAAAATAGGTCATAATTCTTGCTCAGACTTTAACCGAGACCAATGACTTGAAGAACCACCGTTGTTATTCAACTACAAGAACCACTAATGGCAAGCCTACGAAAAACACACCCTCTCATTAAAATCGCTAACGACGCACTAGTTGACCTACCAACACCATCCAACATCTCAGCATGATGAAACTTTGGATCCCTCCTAGGACTATGCTTAATTACCCAAATTTTAACCGGCCTATTCCTAGCCATACACTACACCTCAGACATCTCAACCGCATTCTCATCTGTTACCCACATCTGCCGAGACGTAAATTACGGCTGACTAATCCGTAATGTACACGCCAACGGAGCATCATTCTTCTTCATTTGCATTTACATACACATCGCCCGAGGCCTATACTACGGATCATACCTTTACAAAGAAACCTGAAACATTGGTGTAATCCTTCTACTACTAGTCATGATAACAGCCTTCGTTGGCTATGTTCTTCCATGAGGACAAATATCCTTTTGAGGCGCCACAGTAATCACAAACCTCCTATCTGCCGTACCATACATGGGAGACATGTTAGTCCAATGAATCTGAGGTGGGTTCTCGGTAGACAATGCAACACTAACACGATTCTTCGCATTCCACTTCCTACTACCATTTGTTATTACCGCCGCAACCATCATCCACCTGCTGTTCCTCCACGAAACAGGATCAAACAACCCAATCGGACTAAACTCAGACGCAGACAAAGTCTCTTTCCACCCGTACTTCTCATACAAAGACCTCCTTGGATTCGTAATTATACTCCTAGCTCTTACACTACTAGCACTGTTCTCCCCTAACTTACTAGGAGACCCAGAAAACTTCACCCCCGCAAACCCTCTAGTTACACCACCCCACATCAAACCAGAATGATACTTCCTATTTGCCTACGCCATCCTACGATCAATTCCAAACAAACTTGGAGGTGTCCTTGCACTCCTATTCTCCATTCTAGTATTAATAGTAGTACCACTACTACACACCTCAAAACAACGAGGGCTAACATTCCGCCCCATCACCCAATTCCTATTCTGAACCCTAGTAGCAGACATAATTATCCTAACATGAATTGGAGGCATACCAGTAGAACATCCCTTCATCATTATTGGACAAATTGCATCCGTCCTATACTTCGCACTATTCCTCATTTTTATGCCACTAGCAGGATGGTTAGAAAATAAAGCACTAAAATGAGCTTGCCCTAGTAGCTTAGCCTAAAAGCATCGGTCTTGTAATCCGAAGATCGGAGGTTAAATTCCTCCCTAGCGCCCAGAAAAGAGAGATTTTAACTCTCACCCCTGGCTCCCAAAGCCAGAATTCTAAACTAAACTATTTTCTGGGGAGGTAGCACTCCCTTTATGGTATAGTACATATTATGCATAATATTACATTAATGTATTAGTACATATATGTATTATCACCAACTCACTATTTTAACCATAAAGCAGGTACATAATATTAAGGTGGGCATAAAGCATATTATTAAGACTCACAAATTCTATTATTTGAACTTGAGTAATATATTAATCCCCAAAAAATTTGTCCTCAAATTTTTCCTTGAAATAATCAACTATAATCCCATCTAAACATATTAATGTAGTAAGAGACCACCAACCAGTTTATATAAAGGCATATCATGAATGATAGAATCAAGGACAATGATTGTGGGGGTTACACAATATGAACTATTACTGGCATCTGGTTCCTATTTCAGGGACATAACTGTAATATTCCACCCTCGGATAATTATACTGGCATCTGATTAATGGTGTAGTACATATGTTTCATTACCCCCCATGCCTAGCGTTCTTTTATATGCATAAGGTATTTTTTATTGGTTTCCTTTCATCTGGCATTTCAGAGTGCAGGCTCAAATGTTAAATTAAGGTTGAACATTTTCCTTGTATGTGATAATATATATTAATTATCGTAAGACATAATTTAAGAATTACATACTTTTATCTCAAGTGCATAATATATCTGTCTCTAGTTCAACTTATCCTTACATAGTGCCCCCTTTGGTTTTTGCGCGACAAACCCCCTTACCCCCTACGCTCAGCGAATCCTGTTATCCTTGTCAAACCCCGAAACCAAGGAGGACTCAAGAACGTGTAAACCAACGAGTTGAGGTATAAATTGGCATCCCATTATATATATATATATATATATGCATCGGTTTTTTTAACCGCAACTTACCACTTACCTAAAAGTCCCTACCAAAAATCCCCAAAAAGAGGCTCGACACTAAATACTCTAATATAATTAATCA